CATAGCCTTTCCCAGCCGAAAGGGCTGAATACGTTCTTTCGGAAAGGGAGTCTTGCTTTTTCCGAACTAACTGAATCCGGATCCGTATCTGGGGATCGAGACCCCTTTTCTTCGGTGGTTAGGTTAAGGCAGAACTAGAGCTTTTTGCTAGCTCCCCCCTAAGCGAGCTCAACTCACAAATGCTCGATAAGCACGAGATAGGAGCCTTTAAGGCGCATTGAGAAGTGAAGGTGGTCCTGGAGGGTATCCGATCCTTATGGTCTAACTGGACAAGTCAAATCTCTAAATCCAGCGTGGAGAAGTTCTTTGATTGGAAAGAACTATCCGAGGTATGCGAAGGTTAAATTCCTGAGCACGGGTCATGCCTCAATTTGGTGGGATCAAGTCCAAGCAAGAGCATTTCGATTATAGTTAATATACGTATACTATATAGCTAGTCGTGAGTAACGGGACAAGGAGCAACTACTCTCATAGGGTGCAATAACTAATATCATAAGAGAAGAAAGCTGTTAACGTAGGTCGGATCCTAGCACCTTTGAACTTACAACTTCGATTCTTTCTTTAGAACTTCGCTTTCTCCTGAACCTGCGGGTGGTGCTGACTTGATCCGAGGTAAGCGTTAGCTTTCGACTTGACCTTCCGTCTAACACTCGGGATATTAGAAGAGAAGTGTCGTGGCTCACAACCTTGACTTTGTTTGAGTAGAATTCTTCTAACCTGAATTCCCTTATAGTCTCCGGACTGGATTACTTTAGCTTTGCTTCCTTAGGATCTCATTCCTTTACCCCGGACCAATGATTTGAACTCGAGTACAAAAGAAAAGCCTATTGAAAATTATCATTTCGTTTCAGGATCCGCAGCAGTTCTTGCTTGCTTCCTGAGCCTATACCTGGTTCGCTCCCCATGTAACTCATCAAGCAAATCATCCAACCGAGGATACCTATATTTGATGGTGATGTTGTTGATGGCCCTACTATCAACACACATCCTATAGGTACCATCCTTCTTGGGCACTAACAAAGCCGGTACCGAGCAAGGACTCATGCTAGGTCTCACATAACCACGAGCAACCATGTCTATCGATAGTACTCAGAATCCAAGTTTTGATGTTGGGATCTTAATCTGAAATCTTCTTATGAAAGCCTTTCCGCATTAGTAGCGGAACAGGCAACTTTTGTTGAAAAACAGGGGATACCGCCTTTGAGCGATCTATCTCGCCATGTCTCCAATATCATTGAGAAAGGGTGGTTCCCGCCTACAAATATCCATGATAAAGTTATGACGATGTCTACGTGGCTAGGTGGAGATAGTCAAATTGATCTAGATTCTTATAATTTTTTTTATTCGGATTTTTTGTATCATGGATCGCTGAATCAAATTTTTGACGTTATGCAAGTAGTATGGTCGGCATGTCCCTTAAACAGTCGGGGTGAATACCATCCACGCCTTACTATTCCATTCCTTTAGGGGTGCATTTAAAACCCCTGTAGGAAAACTTGACTTTGTTCTCTCGTCTTCCATGCGTAGCTGTGCCCGGCCGTTCCTATTTCATTTAAGCGCGCGCTGGAGAAGATCGTCATTCCAGCTAGTTTGGATGTGAATCATCCCCGCCATGAGCGAGAGGGTGCGTTTATTCGAGTTGGTCTAGTTAACCCTCCTATAAAGTCAAGATCAATCTATATATCGAGTCAACTGGCCGAGTCTCAGTCTATAATGTCGTATGTCGTATATTACGTATTCAGTTAAGAAGCCCGAAAAAGATAGCCCTTATCAACCAATGCTGCCCGAGTGCTCAAAATCTTTGCTTTCCTCCCGGGCCGGGGCTGCTTGCTAATTTTGTTGAGTGATCGCCAGGCCAGTGGCAGCCCTTTTCCTAAAGAGTCCTGTCCTATCAGGTCTACTGCTCGATCAAACTGCCATTCTCTCCGACGGTCTTTCCGATACAGTGAGTGGGCATTCAAATAAACCTTTCTTTGTCGAAGTGCTACAACTCGCTCATTCGGAGTAATTAAACAACCCCTTACCCCCCAATTCTGCGGTACCTTTCCTTTCTCGTCGAGTGTAGCGACACTCCTTTGAACGGCACTAGGATATTGAGTCCACCCTTGACCTCCCTGTCCCAGCGAGCGTAGAATCAAATGCCCTCCTGGGATCGAGGAGGATCGCATGCTCGATCTAAATTCGCATTCGACCCACAACGCCAACTTAGACCAAGATTCATTCTAAGGTAGGCGTTCTTTCTGACTGACGTAGTTCACGAGTATTTGGGGATCCAGGTCATGCTCTATAAACGGCTAAGTTGACTATTCGATACCGCCTTGAGCTATACTTAAAAAAGTGGCTTTTAGGCTTCAAGAGTGAGGACTGGTTCTTAGCCACCGGGGACCGGCCTCGTGAACGCATTCGCTAAAGGCACTACTGGGCGGTGCTTTCTCAATCCAGAATCTAACAAAATAAGCCCACGATATTAGATTCACGCAATTCTTTCTAAAATCTATAATTTTCATTTTAGGATTGACAGAACTGGTTGGTTGGCTTAAGACCAGAATGCAGAAGCTACTAAGCTCTAATAGCTGCCCTGGCGCTTGCTCCCTAGGCAGCGAAGTTTCAGGTCCGCTTGAAGATACGCTAAACAAGCCCTAAGCAGCGAACGTGTCAAAGCCCTTAGACGTCAACCCTACTCGTTTTTCATGGGGAACCCTCGAACAAGAGTGGAAAAGGTGCTGAACAGATTCAGATTTCTCTTGGACATGGAATCCGCCCGTTTGAGTCGTCGCGAGCCACGAAGCTCGATCTTTTCTTCCTTTCGTCCTAGAGACCGTGCCATTCTGTAAGTCTGTGTCATGGTTTTCATCTTCGCTGGGAAAGGTCTTTTTAGGTCTTCTTCTTCCTCACCAATTTGGTATCATCGTCTTTTCTGTGTTTTCCTCTTTCTCCTCGGTCTGATCTGGTTCTAGTTAATTTGTCGTATTTCCGGTCTCTGGTGCCGTCGATCTAATTTGGTTCCTGGTATCATCGGTCTTCTCATTTATTTCTTTCTCATAGCCCTGTGGGTCTTGTGTCATCGGTCTGCACGAAGAAGGAAGGATAATCAATAAGAAAGTCAAGGATTGCCCCGTTAGTCATTCTAGTCAGCCAATTATCATTTCCTTAGTCTGCCCCTTGATCTTGTGGTCACTTCTGAACTTGGAGAATGGGGAAGTCATTTTGAAAACGTTGCTTTAGATCAAGAACAATGGTGCAGCTGATCGATTTTCTTTCTTGAAATTCAAACTGCCGTCTCACTCAAAAGTCAGAGGTGCTTTCTGGAATTTATCAGAAAGATGCGGTGACAGTTGTATCCGAATGATGCCTCCCTGCTAGGGGATGAACTTCTGAGAAGAATTCCTGAGGAGACTGGGAGAAACTCGCTAGAAAAGGGTATTTTCCCCGAGATGGTTATATCCTGTAATGGTTACCTGGCCCTCCAAGATGCTAGTCTGTACCAGATATTTAAGATGGTGCAGCATCATGCCTTCGGATTTTTCTATATCCACGCTCAAGAAAGTTCTCAAACAAGCTGGGATCAGCAAGAGCCCGCGGCCTGTTTTCCCTTTCGAGTCTTATGAAGTTGAAGCCAATGATCAGTATTTCCATAGGGGTATTGTTCTATTCCGGCTGTCTCTTTCTCAGTCTTGTATGTGGTCTAAGGTCTTTCCTTTTGGATGCGCATCCCCGAAGCGCTTAAGCTTTCGATCTAGTCTCCCAGTTTTCCAGTTTCAATCCTACCTCTCTCCCTTATACCTTATGTCATGTCTCCTTCCTAAGAGTCTGCTTCTTTGTTCTGTACGAAATTCCGCAGTCTAAGGAATCCTTCTATAAGCCGGTTCGTAGCCGGGTTGAAACCCGATTGTAGAGAGCGAAAAGAGCCTATTCGTTCACAGGAGATAGCTGCCCTTACTTCCTAGAAGGCAGGAGATGAGAAACAGCTTTGTCTTTGTACGAAGCAGGAGATAAATGAGAGTGCAGGTTTAGCGCCATTGCCGTAGTGCTTTCTTATTGTGGTAAGGAGAATGCTGTCCATTAGTTTTCCAAAGCCAGGGACTGGTCTTCCGAGTCCTAAGAGTTTTGTCCGAAGAAGGGAAAGAATATCCGGCTATGATGTCTATTGATCGATCTGAAAACGGATTGTATGACCACCTTTCTTACCAGCAAATCTTCAATAGACTCCCTTGGTGTACGATTGATCATTTCGCTGAGAAAGGGTAAGGAAGTCCTGCATTTTTTACTCACACTTCTCATTTTCATTAAGGTCTTTCTCTCTCTTTATTCGATGATTTGCTTTCAGTTGGTTTCTCGTAGAGTTGATAACGTCTGTATTTAGGAGCGATCTGTTCATCCAACTCGAAATATCGTAAGAGAAGAAAAAGTGACTTTTCTTCATACGCCCAAAACTCCCATGCTTTCCGTTGGTCAACAACCAATCAAACTTATCTCTATCGTTCTTCACTAAAAGTACAGGAAGGACTCTCTTTCTGTCTGTAGGGAATCATTTTCTCTCAATCCATCAATATGTTTCCACGCCTCTTTTTATTTGATGAAAATAGTCTGAATTCCAGTGCTACATCTTCTAAAACTCCGAGTCAATCCACGACGACTATTACCGATTATAGTCTTCAATCGTCCGATACTCAAGGTTCTTATGATGGTATTTTTCAGGATCATCCTGGTCTTAACCCTTCCAGTGAACGTATAGTAGAGCTTCAATCTGATATACGCGAGAAATTGGAGGAGCTTCTTATTAACAAGAGTCCCCAAGAGGCTATGGTTGCGGCCGAAGCTTTACATGGGGAAAGTGACAATATCCCTTTTATGGAGTTCATTTTGAATGATTTGAACACAAACGGAGTAGAAAGTCAGTCCTATAAAGATGCGCTGGCAGCACTAATGAAGATGGTCCCCAGCCCACTTGAACAATTTGAAATCATCCCATTGATTCCTATGAAAATAGGAGACTTGTATTTCTCATTCACAAATCCATCTTTGTTTATGCTGCTAACTCTCAGTTTGGTCCTACTTCTGGTTCATTTTGTTACTAAAAAGGGAGGAGGAAACTCAGTACCAAATGCTTGGCAATCCTTGGTAGAGCTTATTTATGATTTCGTGCCGAACCCGGTAAACGAACAAATAGGTGGTCTTTCCGGAAATGTTAAACAAAAGTTTTCCCCTCGGATCTTGGTCACTTTTACTTTTTCGTTATTTCGTAATCCCCAGGGTATGATACCTTATAGCTTCACAGTTACAAGTCATTTTATCATTACTTTGGCTCTCTCATTTTCTATTTTGATTGGTATTACTATAGTGGGATTTCAAAGAAATGGGCTTCATTTTTTAAGCATCTCATTACCCGCAGGAGTCCCACTGCCGTTAGCACCTTTTTTAGTACTCCTTGAGCTAATCCCTCATTGTTTTCGCGCATTAAGCTCAGGAATACGTTTATTTGCTAATATGATGGCCGGTCATAGTTCAGTAAAGATTTTAAGTGGGTCCGCTTGGACTATGCTATGTATGAATGATCTTTTATATTTCATAGGAGATCCTGGTCCTTTATTTATAGTGATTGCATTAACCGGTCTGGAATTAGGTGTAGCTATATCACAAGCTCATGTTTCTACGATCTCAATCTGTATTTACTTGAATGATGCTACAAATCTCCATCAAAGAAAGTGGTCATTTATTTAGAATTTCTCATTTGAATTTCTCTTTCATTTTTTGAAATCAATATGAACTGGTTTTCTCAAACTCAAATTCGGGTTAAGAAAATGAAATTGACTTTATGTGGCTTTCGGGTCAAAATCAAAAAGATTAAAATGACCCAGAAGACAGCTCTAGTACTAGTACTTGTCAATATTTTGGTATTTCTTATATCTCAATATTGGTAAACCATGAGTTGTTCATCCTAGACTGATATTATTTTGAATTCTTTATTGGAACCGCAACTCGTTCTTCCACTTTTTATTTGGGGTATAGCAATCTGGCGAGTAGCGAGGCTACGACAAATGAATATCCATAATTATCAAGATCGTGTAACCGAGAGTGTGGCAGACACGATCAAAGAACAAATTTGTTATAACCATTTTGAGCCGTTGTTTGAACAGAATGGCATTTTACTACCACACGGTAGCCACATTGGTGACGTCATCGAGCAGATGGTTAGGCTGCAATTCCTTCGCTTGTGAAGAAGCTTGGCTAGTTCTCCTTACTCGGACATTCTGTTCATCCGACCACCGCCCATGCTTCAAGATTGAAGTTTAAACCAACAATTTCTGTAAAAAAAAGAACGTTGTAACGAGATCACATAGGTCCTCCTCACAGGCAGCCAAAGATGGGCTGTTGGTTTGCCTTAGTCCCTTGTTGTCGGAATAACCCCTGTTCTAGAATCCACTGTGGCACTTTCGGAAGAGAATGGCTTGTTAGCACGAAGGTTTTCAGGACTTGAATCAGAAGCATGGAATGCAAGCTCTTCGGGATTAACCTAACCTGATTGCCCAGGAGTTAACGAGAAGACGGTCTTAGGTGCGAAAGGCGGTGTTCGAGAATCCGCAGCACATGAATATGAGTAAAAGGAACTGATTGACCAAGGTCTGACAGAAGGGGCTGCTAGAGGCAGTTATGCCAAAAAGACGGGTTTTCCATGACCACGAGCAGACTAGGTTGTGAGGGAGGGAAGGAACTGATTTAGCAATTATGCCACGTCTGTTGCAAGAATAGGCTCTTAGCCTGATGACTTTCCTGCTTTACTTGATTGCCATTGCCTTTATAACTGGGTTTACTGCTTTACGGATAAGGAATTACCGGTCGTTGGGAAGATCATAAGCTGGAAACTATCTAGAACTAGAATGCCATCAAATAAAAGTACCACTCGTTAGGCCTTGGGATACGACGTCCAGGCCTTTTAAACTCTCTAAAAGGAAGACGCGCATCTCTTTTTACTTCATAACTACGTTACCTTTCAAGCTTTCTTGAACGTAGCAGTCGAATGTTCTCAAAATCACGTATGGAATTGGAGTCTTTGGATGAACTACGGCTTCGTGCCGCGGCAAAGATTGCTCTGTATATGGCACGCATCGCAAGAGCATATGATAAAAAAAAAGTAAAACTGATTTTTCCGCCCCGCCCTCAGTCTGACTAACCTTTCTCCGTTCTGCATGATACAAGTTATCATAAGGTACTTTCGAAGGGTATCGGGACTCAATTCTCAATTCAATTTAATTGAGTACCACCCTTCCCGCCAGTCTGCCCTTCCGAGCCGAGGGCTTACCACTAGCGGCACACTGACTATATCGACGTTTGAAAGGTAACTGCAGTCGTCAGGGGCGTAGCCTTCGTAAGGCCTCCAAGAGGAAATCCTTTTTTTTTTACGTATAGTTGTACTGAGCTAGGTAAGTATAGCAGTGAAGTAAAGCGGCGGTCTTCTCTCTTTCTACTTCATTTCTTGGTATACTCAATGAAGTTTTAACTGCTAATCTTAGGGGAACAAGAAAGCCGGCGACTCATAGGCAGGTGAAGCGGATAAGCAGGTAAACATTCGGGCAAGAAGAGGGTTTTGAATGTAGGGGCTTAGTAAAGAAAAGAGGCTACCTTTTTTCGTTTCAGTAAGACTGGGAAAGCTGAAAGCATGGAGAGGGGGCTGTTGACGCACCCGTTAGCACCGGATGAATGACGCAAAGTGCCTGAAGTCACGAGGTAAGGTTTTTATCCTTCAGGGCGATAGGCATACCAGAAGTTTAGGTCATGCGCGAATGCAGAAAGGGGACAAGGAGAAGCGCTAGTCCACTAACAACTGAACCCCTCAAGCGAACTTCAGCTACGAAGGCAGGAGGAGATAGACAATGTAATGTAGATAAGCACCTAGACCAAGAGAGAGAAAGAAACTTCCCTAGGCCCAGACTAGGCTGAGGAAAGAATGGCACTTTACAAAGAGGGGGAAATGAAAGCAGAGAGAAAGCCCCAGGCAGTGGTGTGTAGCACTTCGAAGAACCTACCATTTCTAACAGAGCTCGGGGTTACAGCAGAGTTCTTGCTGCCTTCCTTCTACTCACGGTACACCTACTATAGGAATGGCCGGTGACAAGGCTAATGGATATGGCAGATTGATCTGCGCCTGCAGGGGATTCTTCATAGCATAGCAAGAAGGAGGGCGTGCTCAATAGTGAAGGACTAGATTGGTGACGCATCGGTTTAGAATGCATCCCATCTAGTAAAAATAAGTAGCAATGTGGCAACTAACTACAGTGTCCACTGGAGTCTTATCTAGATACAATGTTTTTTATGTTCGAAAGAAACCTCCTTTGAAAAAGTTATTGGAGAAGGCAACGAAGTTCATAGTTAGACCTCTCCCACCAAAGCCAATATGCAACTGGGGTGGGGAGTGCTTTCCAAAACGGAAGGGTACGCTCCAGCCGGACGTGAACACGAAAGCCATAGTAAAAAGGGCATAAAGGTACCTTCCGTGGAGGGACTGGGGAGGAAGCCAAAGGGCGTCGAAGCTACAGCTACTTAGACAACTAGAGTCGAAGCTACTTAGAAAGCTAGAACGGAAGTGGATCCTACGTACTATTTTCTTTAACAGAGCGCTGGGGATAAAAAGAAGTGCCCCAAGCCCGCTGTGCGACTCAATGCAATGCCAATTGTTCCCCTTAAGGATGTGAACTTGGATTTTATGATTCTGTTCAGTGCGCTTGGGAGTGGACTTTTTATTGGACAGATGCTATCAGAAAGCGTTATTGATCCGGAGATGGGGCGTATAATATAGAAAGCGGCCTTACGCTTTCTTGTTCGGAGAGCGTAGGACAAGCCTTACTTCAAGTCAAGTGGGAGATCAAAGGAAAGTGGTAACTTCCCGCAGCTGCAGTTAAAGAGATATGCGGCATTGGAATAAAACCTTGGTAGTTACAGAGCCATGACAGTTGTGAAAAGTAGTATGCTTTTGGAGGAAGGATCTCTCTTATTACCACACCAACTGCATGTGCAAAATCCGGTCTTGTCTTAGAGCGAACTTCAGAGGTATCGTATCAGCTAAAAGCGGAAAGCCACCTTAATCAGTCAAGCAAGCAAGAGGTGCGACAGCGTAACTTTAACATTCGATTTTCATTTCTCGATGCGAAGAATAGAACTAGTTGAATGGATAAGGAATGATTATCTAAATGGCTAGGTTAGACTGGCTAACCGCTACGCCCAAGGAGTGGTTGGATGGCTTGGATGCTGGGGAGATCCATAGATCTGGATAGAGTCAAACTCATAGAGGAAGAGTACGCGCGCTAGCGCGCTACGGCTTACGCAGTTGATCGGATCAGAGAGCCCTTCGGGCAACCAACCAAACCCGGCACATCAAATTCCGATCAACAACTTGGAGGTATGGCTGAGTGGCTTAAGGCATTGGTTTGCTAAATCGACATACAAGAAGATTGTATCATGGGTTCGAATCCCATTTCCTCCGGCACGGAAGTGGAACGGGCGGGCGAAATTACGTGAGAGAAAGAACCTCTTGGTGGAGTCCAGTCCCCCGGAGGACAGAATAGCACTACTTAGTGACTAGGTTTTTTCGCGTTGTTTTTGTTTGACCGGCCTATCTTCTTTCTATAAGCAAGCTCTCTCCGGCCGTCCAGTCCCTGGACGGCTCTCGGTTCTTGAGCATGTTGGGAGATTAGGCGGCAGTTGAAAGAGCTGCTCGAAAGCTTGACGAACAAGCGCTGATCGTAGACCACCCTAACTATTTTATTATTATTTATTAGTAAAGGGCTTTCCCTTACTAGTCAAGTGGTAAGGTAGGGCGCTATTCGATGAAGAAAACAGACTTTAGGAAAGTGGTTCAGGTAGCTCAGCTGGTTAGAGCAAAGGACTGAAAATCCTTGTGTCAGTGGTTCGAATCCACTTCTAAGCGGGCTTTTGGTCCAAAGGACACGTAGCCGGATTTTGAAATGAAAGTGAAAGGGGAAAAAATGTGAGCGCTCCTGCACTA